AGTAAGCAAACGAGATTTTACAAAAAAAGTTATTACAATTTATAAGGGAAAACGGCTATTTCGTTTTTCGATGTTTTTTCACCTAACATAAATAGGGGGGTGTTTTATTTGTTTGTTTTCTCAATTGTATTCTTTTTTCAATACTAATATTGACAACAGTGTATCAAATAAATATAATCCGATCGTGAATAAATTGATCAATTTACTCATGTTAAATAAGCTTTTTTTAATTCATCAAATGGTGGATTCGTTGGATTTTCTGCAATACTTTGCGATACAAAAACAAGAAATCCCTTATTTGATTGAAAGGTTATTAATTGAATTGAGAGGTAAATAAAAAACTAAATAATACATATATCTAAATAATAAATGTAATATAAATGTAATAAGGGCTGGTTTATCATTTTTGTTTGATTTTTTGTGAGAAAATTTGTAGGTTTATCTGTTCATTTTTATGTTGCGAATAGATTCGCTTTCGATATTTTTCGTTTTTTTCCATTTTTGAATGTCTAATATTTTATTAGACAATTCAATCTTTCTTTTATTTGTGTTGTTTTTATTGCGATTAGATATACACAGCCATCCTATTTATAAATTTTATAAATAGTATTTGGGGTTGCTAACTCAATGGTAGAGTACTCGGCTTTTAAGAGCGACTCTATTTTTTACACATTTCTATGAAGCAATTGGTTCGTCCATACCATCGGTAGAGTTTGTAAACACGACTGATCCAGAAGGGAATGAATGGAAAAAGTAGCATGTCGTATCAATGACGAATTCGAAAAGTATTTTACTCTTATTTGTATCCGGTCCAAATTTTTGTTTGAATTCTTGGTTCGGAACAAAAAAATTCAGTTGGGTTTCATTTATAAAGGGATAGAGCTTGGCAGCTCTAATTATAGGGAAACAAAAAGTAACGAGCTTTCATTTATTTTGTATTTGAATGATTACCCCATCTAATTGTACGTTAAAAAGAAGTTAGTGCTTTATGTGGGAAAAGCTTTTCCTGTGAATGGATTATTTATTTTTGTTATGAGTCCTAACTATAAAGCTATTTTCCATTATATTTTGGGGTAGCAATAAATGTGTATGTGTAAAAGAAAGAGTATTTTGATAAAGATCTTTTTTTCCAAAATCAAAAGAGTGATTGGGTTGAAAAAATAAAGGATTCCTAACTAGCTTGTTATCCTAGAACAAAAATTTGGTGGAAAAAGCGATTAGAGCGAGTCCGTTGATGGATTTTACTTGTTTTCTAGGTATCTATATACAATATATAGAATTCGTTTTTTATAATTTTATTAAAATTAATTAATATATATTAAAATTAATATATATATATATTAGTATATAGAATTCCCTGTTTTGACCATATCGCACTATGTATCATTTGATAATCCAATGAATCTCTGATTCTTTGTTTGACTAAATAGGATTTTAAAAAATGGAGGAAGATCTAGTATTTTTTGAACTCCATAGATCTCGCCACCGGGACATCCTATACCCGTTTTTTTTTCGGGAGTATATTTATGGACTCGCTTATAGTCGTGGATCCATTTTTGTAGAAAATGTAGGTTATAACAAGAAATTTAGTTTACTAATTGTAAAACGTTTAATTACTCGAATGTATCAACAGACTCTTTTGATCGTTATTGGTAATGATTCTAAAAAAAATCCTTTTTGGGGTTATAACAAAAATTATTATTCTCAAATAATATTAGAAGGTTTTGTTGTTGTTCTGGAGATTCTATTTTCCCTACAATTATATATATCTTCCTTAAAAGAGTTAGAAATCGTAAAATCTTATAATAATTTGCGATCAATTCATTCCATTTTTCCTTTTTTCGAAGATAAATTTATATATTTCAATCATAAGTCAGATATAAGAATACCCTATCCTATCCATCTGGAAATCTTGGTTCAAATCCTTCGATATTGGATAAAAGATGTCTTTTTCGTTCATTTATTAAGGTTGTTTTTTTATTACTATTCTGACTGGAATAGTCTTTTTACTCCAAAAAAATCGATTTCGACTTTTTTTTTTAAAAGTAATTCAAGATTTTTCTTACTACTATATAATTTATATGTATGGGAATACGAATCTATCTTTATTTTTCTACGTAACAAATCCTCTTCGTTACGATTAAAAAATTTTCGTGTTTTTTTTGAGCGAATTTTTTTCTATGAAAAAATAGAACATCTTGCAGAAATATTTGTTAAGAATTTTTCGTATACCTTATTATCCTTTAAGGATCCTTTCATCCATTATGTTAGATATCAAGGAAAATCGATTCTGGTTTCAAAGAATACACCCCTTTTGATAAATAAATGGAAATACTATTTTATCTATTTATGGCAATGGCATTTTGATATTTGGTCTGAACCAGGAACGATCGATATAAACCAATTATCCCAGCATTCATTTCACTTTTTGAGTTATTTTTTAAGTATTAGGTTAAATCTTTCAGTGGTACGAAGTCAAATGGTACAAAATTCATCTCTA